AGTAATATGTCTGAAAAAGATATATTTTGATAAAATATTTATGTATAATTTATTTATACTATTACTAAATTATGCTTAACAGAATTAAACTATTTCCTAAAGTATCAAAAACTTTTATACCTCTTATACTAAAACATACTTTTTTAAAAAGATAAGCTAATAAAGCTACTGGGCTCATACCCCATTTATAAAGGTACCAACCCTTTTCTTTTTAATTATTCGTTTACATAAAATTTTATTCTTCAATCTTATAATCTTAGGCTCCATAATTACAGCTGCATCTTATTCTTGACTTAGTATATGACTAGGCATAGAAATCAATCTAATAGCAATTATCCCTATATTAATAAAAAAAAACAATAAATTTCCTGCAGAAGCATCAATAAAATACTTCTTTGTACAAACATTTGCTTCTACTTTAATTTTTTACTCTATTATTTCAACAAATCTTCTCTTCCAATGATCATTAATTTCATTTCATTCACAAATTATTCTCAACTCTGCTCTCTTTATAAAGATAGGGGCTGCTCCCTTTCATTTTTGATTTCCAGAAATCATCAGAGGCTTAAATTGAATAAATATCTTTATTATATCAACATGACAAAAAATTGCTCCTATTACTATATTAACTTTTAATTTAAATATTCCTTTATTTATTTCTATAGTAATTATTACTTCTTCTATTATCGGAGGAATTCAAGGACTAAATCAAATCGACATCCGAAAAATTATAGCATACTCTTCCATTAATCATACAGGGTGAATAATTTCTTCTATTCTTCTTTCTATTGAAATCTGAATCCTATACTTCTCTATTTACTCAATAATTTTTATTAATATTACATACATTTTTAAAAAACTAAAAGTATTTTGAATTCAACAATTACCATTCATTTTTAATAAATACAAATCTTTTAAAACAATTTATTTCATAAATTTTTTATCTCTTGGAGGACTCCCCCCTTTTCTAGGCTTTCTTCCCAAATGACTAAGTATTTTATCTATAGTTAATAATAAACTATATTTTACCTGCTTAATTTTAATTCTAAGAACCTTAATTACTCTATTTTTTTATTTACGCCTCACTTTTATATCTTTCCCCCTAAAAATATATGAAATACTAAGTCCTCTTTTTACAAAATTAGCTTTTTTACCCATTTTTTTTAACATAACCATACTATTAAGACTATCTTTCTATCTAACTTTATATTCTATCCTATAAACAATAAGAATTTAAGTTAAATTAAACTCTTAGCCTTCAAAGCTAATCATAGACTATCTATGTCTAATTCTTACCATAAAATCATAACATTATTCACAATGTATCTTTAAACTTGCAATTTAAAATTTTTATTAAACTATATAATCTGGTAAAAGGATCTAATCCGTTTATAAATTTACAATTTATCGCTTAAACCTCAGCCATTTTACCGAATAAATGACTTCAATCAACTAACCATAAAGATATTGGAACTTTATATTTTATTTTTGGAACTTGATCAGGAATAGTTGGAACATCATTAAGTTTACTAATTCGAGCTGAATTAGGAAATCCCGGATCCCTAATTGGTGATGATCAAATTTATAATGTCATTGTCACTGCTCATGCATTTATCATAATTTTTTTCATAGTTATACCTATTATAATTGGTGGATTCGGAAACTGATTAGTTCCATTAATATTAGGTGCCCCAGATATAGCATTTCCTCGACTTAATAATATAAGATTTTGACTTCTTCCCCCATCCTTAACCTTATTAATTATAAGAAGAATTATTGAAAAAGGAGCTGGAACAGGATGAACAGTTTATCCCCCTTTAGCAGCCAATATTGCCCATGAAGGAGCATCAGTAGATTTAGCAATCTTCAGATTACATATAGCAGGAATTTCTTCTATTCTAGGAGCCATTAATTTTATCTCTACTGCAATTAATATACGCCCGTCAGGAATATTATCCGACCGCCTATCTTTATTTATTTGAGCTGTTAGAATTACAGCCCTTTTACTTCTTTTATCTCTCCCCGTCCTTGCTGGAGCAATTACTATACTCCTTACAGATCGTAACATTAATACATCTTTTTTCGACCCCGCTGGAGGAGGAGATCCTATCTTATATCAACATTTATTTTGATTTTTTGGTCATCCAGAAGTTTATATTTTAATTCTTCCAGGATTTGGTATAATTTCTCATATTATTAGGCAAGAAAGAGGAAAAAAAGAAGCATTTGGAGTCTTAGGAATAATCTATGCTATAATAGCAATTGGCCTACTCGGATTTGTTGTATGAGCACACCATATATTCACAGTAGGTATAGACGTAGATACTCGTGCTTACTTTACATCAGCAACAATAATTATTGCAGTTCCTACAGGAATCAAAATTTTTAGCTGATTAGCAACCTACCATGGTGCCCGAATTACTTACTCCCCAACTTCTTTATGAAGTTTAGGATTTATTTTTTTATTTACTATAGGAGGCTTAACTGGAGTAGTTTTAGCTAATTCATCAGTTGATATTATTTTACATGATACCTATTATGTAGTAGCTCACTTTCATTACGTACTATCTATAGGAGCAGTATTTGCTATTATTGCTGGATTTATTCAATGATTTCCTTTATTTACTGGACTTACACTAAATCAAAAATATCTTAAAATTCAATTCTTTACTATATTTATAGGAGTAAACCTAACATTTTTCCCCCAACACTTCCTAGGATTAAGAGGAATACCTCGACGATACTCAGACTACCCAGATGCATACTTTATATGAAACTCAATTTCATCAATTGGTAGATTAATTTCTCTTTCTAGTATTTTATACTTAATATACATTATTTGAGAAGCTTTTTCAGTAAAACGAATAAATTTATCAAGAATAAGACTTCCTTCTTCTATTGAATGATTACAATTCTTCCCACCAACTGATCATAGTTTCCTCGAATTACCTATAATTACAAATTTCTAAAATGGCAGAATAGTGCATTGGATTTAAGCTCCAAATATAAAGCTTATACTTTTTTTAGAAATCACAACATGAAAAACCTTAATACTTCAAGATAGTGCATCTCCACTCATAGAACAACTTTTATTCTTTCACGACCATGCCCTATTAATCTTAGTACTTATTACTATTCTTGTAAGCCAAATATTACTAAGAATATTATTCAATAAATATACCCACCGTTTCCTATTAGAAGGACAATTAATTGAGCTTATTTGAACTATTCTACCAGCTATTATTTTAATCCTAATTGCCTTACCTTCTTTACGACTATTATATATCTTAGATGAAATTAATAATCCATCAATTACTATTAAAACCATAGGACATCAATGATACTGATCATATGAATATTCTGACTATAAAAATATTGAATTTGACTCATACATAATTCCATCCAATGAATTAAACAAATTTAACTTCCGCTTATTAGATGTAGACAACCGTATAATTATTCCCTTCGAAACTCAAATTCGTCTATTAGTTACATCTATAGATGTAATCCATTCTTGAACCATTCCTTCATTAGGTATCAAAATTGATGGTACTCCGGGACGTCTTAATCAAGTGGGCTTAATAATTAATCGACCCGGCTTATTTTTTGGTCAATGCTCTGAGATTTGTGGATCCAACCATAGTTTTATACCAATTGTAATTGAAAGAATCTCCCCAAAATTTTTTCTAAATTGAATTAATTCTTAATTAACTAACATTAGATGACTGAAAGCAAGTAATGGTCTCTTAAACCAATTTATAGTAGATTTGCAACTACTTCTAATGAAAAATTTAGTTAAAAAATAACATCAACTTGTCAAGTTGAAATTATTAAAAATTAATAATTTTTAATCCCTCAAATAGCACCTTTAATATGAGTTACTCTTTTCTTTTTATTTCTCATTATATTTTTAATTTTTAATATTTTAAATTTCTATATTTTTAATTATAAACCTTTATCTATAAAATCTTATTTTAAAAAAACTTATATTAGCTGAAAATGATAATAAATTTATTTTCAACTTTTGATCCAACCACTAACTTCAATACATCTCTTAACTGAAGTAATATATTACTAGGTATTCTTATTATTCCTCCAATATTCTGAATCATTCCTTCCCGTATATCTTTAATCTGAATTAACATTACATTTATTCTACATAATGAATTTAAAATTCTTTTAAAAACCCAAAAATCAAAAGGAAGAACCCTTCTTCTAATTTCTTTATTCAGTTTAATTTTATTTAATAATTTTCTAGGCCTCTTTCCATATATTTTTACTTCTACAAGACATTTAACATTAACTCTCACCCTTAGTCTCCCTCTCTGACTTACTTTTATAATCTATGGATGAATTTTCAATACTATCCACATACTTGCCCACTTAGTGCCTCAAGGAGCTCCTTCAATTTTACTCCCATTTCTAGTTATTATTGAAACTATTAGTAATATTATTCGTCCTGGAACCTTAGCTATTCGTTTAACTGCAAATATAATTGCTGGACATCTTTTAGTCACTCTATTAGGAAATTCAGGATCCTTAATTTCATTAAGTTTACTAAATATCCTTATTATTACACAAATTTTACTATTATCTTTAGAAACTGCTGTTTCTATTATTCAATCATATGTATTTTCCATTCTAATAACCCTTTATTCTAGAGAAATTTAATGTTAAATAATCAAAAAAATCACCCATTTCATATAGTAGACTATAGTCCATGACCTTTATTAGGATCTCTTGGAACTTTCACAACTATAATAGGTTTAATTAAATGATTCCACTTATATCAAAATAACTTAATATTATTAGGCATGTTTATTAATTTTTTAGTAATATATCAATGATGACGAGATATTATTCGCGAAAGAACCTTCCAAGGCCTACACACATTTAAAGTTACTATAGGCTTACGCTGAGGCATAATTCTATTTATTACTTCAGAAATCTTTTTCTTCATTGCTTTTTTTTGAGCTTTTTTTCATGCCAGCCTTTCCCCAAGAATTGAATTAGGGATAATTTGACCTCCTAAAGGAGTAACCTCATTTAACCCAATTGAAATCCCTTTACTAAATACTTTAATTCTTCTTACATCAGGTCTCACTATTACATGATCCCATCATTCCATTATAGAAAATAACTATACCCAAGCAATTCAAAGTTTATTATTAACAGTAATTTTAGGAGCATATTTTTCTATTCTTCAAGGATTTGAATATTATCAAGCCCCTTTTTCTATTTCTGATAGTATTTATGGCTCAACATTTTTTATAACTACCGGACTTCACGGTCTTCATGTTCTAATTGGATCTACATTCTTATTTATTTGTCTACTTCGTTTATATAACAATCATTTTTCTTCTATACACCACTTTGGATTTGAAGCTGCAGCATGATACTGACATTTTGTAGATGTAGTATGATTATTTTTATATATTTCTATTTATTGATGAGGTAGTTAATTATTTATATAATATAAAAATTATATTTGACTTCCAATCAAAAAATCTAAAAACTTAGTATAAATAATCTTAATACTTATTATAAATTCAATAATAATTATTTTAATTTTATTAATTATAGTAATCATTCTAAACTTAATTTCTAAAAAATCTATACTAGATCGAGAAAAATGCAGCCCTTTTGAATGCGGATTCGACCCTAAAACTTTGCCCCGTCTACCATTTTCCTTACACTTCTTTTTGATTGCAATTATCTTCTTAATTTTCGACATTGAATTAGCTCTCATCCTCCCTCTAATTATTTCAATTAAAATATCTAATATAATAAACTTTTATTTATTTACCTTTCTATTCTTAATAATTCTTTTACTAGGACTTTATCATGAATGAAACCAAGGAGCTCTTACATGAGCAATTTAACTTTCATAGGATAATAGTTTAAAAAATAACATTTAATTTGCACTTAAAAAATATTGATAATCAATTTATCTTAAAACAAGAAACAAATTATTGTATTTAGTTTCGACCTAAAATTCTGGCTTAATAGCCCTTGTTTTTAATTGAAACCAAAAAGAGGTATATCACTGTTAATGATATCAATGAAAATTCTTCCAATTAAGAGATTAAGATATTTCAAGACTAAGCTTCTAACTTAAGTCTTAAGCAGTGTAATTCTGTTTTTAATCTTAATTTATATAATTTAATAAAAAATATTACATTTTCACTGTAAAAATAGATAAGTCTTATAAATTATTTAAAAATATAAATATTTCCTTAGTATTTTCAATACTATGCTCTATATAAGCTATTTAAATAATACATTACAATCATATATACAAATCAAACAAGTACTAATAAAAAAAAAATTTTTAGATAATTCTTAGAAAAAAACTGTAAAATCTTAGAAATAAAACTAAACTTCTTATATAAATTCTGACTACCATAATATTCAAATCACCCTTGATCAAACAATTTAATATATTTTTTTCCCAATTTTAAAAATCACTGACTAATTCCGAAAGTAGATAAAGCAGGTAAATTTCACATATTAGCCCTAAAAATTGAAAATTTATAAAATTTCATTGATTGATTCTTATAATTAATAGAAAATTTTGCTATGGAATACCCAAATCAAATACCTAATATAATCATTATAAAAGTTATTACTTTTATTCTTTTTGGTAAATAAATAAATATAGGAGTAGGAAATAATAATCATATTAAAACTCTTCCTATAAAAATTACTAAAAAAATCAAAAATCCTATTCTTTTTAATATTCTTCTTCTTCTTTCATTTACTATATTAAAAGATGAAAAATTAAATACACCCCTTAAACTATAATAAGTTAACCGAAATCTATATCTAACAGTTAATCCTACTGAAATAAAAAAAATCATATAAACAAATACATTATAATAACTCATAGAAAGGACTTCAGCAATTAAATCCTTAGAATAAAATCCTGATAAAAAAGGCAACCCACATAATGATAAATTACAAATATTTAAATATGTACACGTTAAAGGCATACTACCCACTAAACTTCCTATACAACGAATATCTTGACAATTTCTTAACCTATGAATAATCATTCCAGCACACATAAACAATAAAGCCTTAAACAAAGCATGAATTAAAAGATGATAAAAAGCTAAATCTCTTCTCCCTAATGATAAAATACTTACTATTATACCTAATTGCCTTAAAGTTGACAAAGCAATAATTTTTTTTAAATCAAATTCAAAATTAGCAGCCAATCCTGATATAAATATAGTTAACAAAGAAAATAATAATAAAATATTTATAACCCTATTAGGAAACCCTTCTCTAAAACGAATTAATAGGTATACTCCAGCAGTTACAAGAGTAGAAGAATGAACCAAAGAAGACACAGGAGTAGGAGCCGCCATAGCAGCAGGTAATCATGAAGAAAAAGGAATCTGAGCCCTCTTAGTAAAAGAAGCCACAGTCAAAAAAACTGTCACTAATAATATTACTAATCTTATTTTTCAAGCATTTAAATAAAATAAATAATTTCATCTCCCCCCATTAAATAATCAAGCAATTAATATCAACAATGCTACATCCCCAATTCGATTAACCAAAGCAGTTAATATCCCTGCATTATATGACTTAGGGTTCTGATAATAAATAACTAATAAATATGAAACTAACCCTAAACCATCTCATCCTAATAAAATAGAAACCAAATTAGGCCTCATAACCATAAAAGCCATAGAAAAAACAAATATTACCACTAATAGTACAAACCGATCTAAATTAAAGTCTTCTCCTATATACTCTTCTCTATACTTAATTACTGCTGCAGAAATAAAAAATACAAATCTCATAAATAAAACAGATAATCAATCAACTAAAACAACATATACAATAGAAACACCATTAAACGTTCCTAAATTATATTCCGAATAAGATCTATAATCAATAATTAAAAAATAAACTCCAAGAAAAAATAAAATAAAAGATGTATATAAAAATATAAAAAAATATGATCGGCAAAGTGCTATCATTATTTAGAATACAATTATTGTATATCCTTAGTCCCACAAACTAATATTTTTAAATAAACTATCCAAATACAATCATAAACTAAAAAGCTCTCTCTTAATCACTAAAAAATTAAGAGGAATTCAATGTATAAATACCAAAAAAAATTCTCGTACACTAATCCTATACATACAATATAAACCAGAATAAAACTTTCCATGTTGAGTATAAGAATATAAAAATAATGAATAAGCAGCACTAAAAAATGAAATTAATGATAAAAATACCATAAAATATTTTCTATAAATTATTAATCTATTAATCAATAAAATTTCACCCAACAAATTTAATGAAGGTGGGGCTGCTATATTACAAGCACTTAATAAAAACCATCACAAAGACAAAGAAGGAAATAAATTTAATATTCCTTTATTCAAATAAATACTACGAGACCCAACTCGTTCATAAGAAATATTAGCTAAACAAAATAATCCAGAAGAACACAAACCATGACCTAGTATCAAAACTAATCTTCCCCATATTCCTAAATTATTTAATGTTAAAATTCCACCCAAAACTATTCCTATATGAGCCACTGATGAGTAAGCAATTAAAGATTTAATATCACTTTGACGCAAACAAATTAAAGATACAATTACTCCTCCTACTAATGAAATACTAATAAATATAACTCTTATATACTTATTAATAAATATAAAAATCTTCATTACACGTATTAAACCATACCCTCCTAATTTTAATATTACACCTGCTAAAATTATAGACCCTGAAATAGGGGCCTCCACATGAGCCTTTGGAAGTCATAAATGAAATATAAATATAGGAATTTTTACAAAAAAAACTATATTTATACATACATATAATAATTGATTACTCAATACTATAAAAAAATAAAACTCTAAAGTTCCTCTTGTCTTATAAATATAAAACAATCCTAATATTATAGGTAAAGACATAAATAAAGTATAAAATAATAAATAATTACCCGCTGAAATACGTTCAGGCTGATACCCTCACCCAATAATCAATAAAAAAATAGGAATTAAACTAATTTCAAAAAATAAATAAAATATAAATACATTTATAAATCTAAAAGTTAAAAATAATCTTAATATTAAAACTATAACCATTATTATATATAAATATATAAAATTATTATAAGTATACAATTTTTCTCTTGCAATTAATATCAAAAAACAAATCCAAAATCTCAACAAAATTAAAGTATAAGAAAGCAAATCCTCACCTATATAATTAGTCAAATTAATATACCTACAACTTATAACAATATCTAATAAATATATAAATAATACTAATATAAACATTCAAATAAATAATCAATAATTTACCATAAAACTTATAGGGATTAAAAACATTAATATACCTACAAACTTTATCATAAAGAAGAAAAAGTTAATACAAAATCATTCCCACAATTACGAATTATCATTACTAAAATAGATAAACCTAAAGCCCTTTCACAAACTCTCATAGTTAAATATACTAAACTAAAATAATAATCCTCTATTATCCTTAAATAAACAAATAAAATTAAAAACAATGATACAATTACATATTCTAACCTTAATAATATTAACAACATATGTTTACGTTTTATTCTAAACACAAATAAACCAGACAAAAATGAAAAAGTCAACAATTCATAAATAAACATTAAAATGTTTTAATAATTTAATAAAAATTTTGGTCTTGTAAACCAAACATAAGATACCTTCTTTTAAAGCATCAGAAAAAAGACAAATCTTTTCATTAATCTCCAAAATTAATATTTTTAAATAAACTATTTTCTGAAATCCTAATAAATTTTTTAATTATCAATTATTTAAACAACTTAATCTTTATTTTTTTAAAACACCCTATTTCTATAGGAGCTATATTATTACTTCAAGCTATCATAGTGTCTTTATCTACTGGAATATTTTATTCTAACTTCTGATTTTCTTATATTTTATTTATTGTAATAATTGGAGGTATATTAGTCTTATTTATATATATAACCAGAGTCGCTAGAAATGAAAAATTTAAACTTATATACAGTTTTCTAATTCCTATTATTATTATTATATTATTTCTATTAATTAACAACTTCTCAGATCACTTCTTATCAATAAACCTCTCTCTAATTAATGACCTAATAAACCAATCATTAAATATTTACTGTAATCTTTTTACACTAAGAAAATATATTAATTTTCCTAACATTATTATAATAATCCTAATTATAAGTTATCTTCTAATAACCATAATCGCAATTGTAAAAATTACAGACATTAAATCTGGCCCTTTACGCCAAAAACTATAATGATAAAAATAATCAAAAATAACCCCCTTTTAAAAATCATTTCAAACTCAATTATTAATTTACCAACCCCCTCCAATATCTCCTCCATATGAAACTTTGGAAGCCTCTTAGGACTATGTCTAATAATCCAAATCCTTACTGGAATCTTCCTAGCAATACACTATTGTCCCAATATCTCTATAGCTTTTAACAGCGTAGCTCACATCTGCCGTGACGTAAATTATGGCTGATTAATTCGTACACTACATGCTAATGGTGCTTCCTTATTTTTCATATGTTTATATACTCACATTGGCCGAGGAATTTATTACACATCTTATAAACTTAAAGAAACATGACTTATTGGAGTTACAATCTTCTTTTTAACAATAGCTACTGCTTTCCTAGGTTATGTTCTACCTTGAGGACAAATATCATTCTGAGGAGCTACTGTAATTACCAATCTTGTTTCAGCTATTCCCTACTTAGGAAATATAATTGTTCAATGAATCTGAGGAGGCTTTGCAGTAGACAATGCAACCCTCACCCGTTTCTTCTCTTTTCATTTCATACTTCCTTTTATTATTTCTGCCTTAGTTATTATTCATCTATTTTTCCTTCATCAAACAGGATCTAATAATCCAATAGGAACAAATAGTAATATTGACAAAATCCCTTTCCACCCATACTATACACTAAAAGACATAGTAGGATTTATTATCATATTAATAATTCTAACAATTTTAACTTTGACAAATCCCTACCTTTTAGGAGACCCTGACAATTTCACTCCTGCTAATCCATTAGTTACACCAATTCATATTCAACCAGAATGATATTTTTTATTTGCCTATGCAATCTTACGTTCTATTCCTAATAAATTAGGAGGAGTAATTGCCCTTGTTCTCTCTATTGCTATTCTTTATATTCTCCCTTTCTTTTTTAATAGAAAATTTTCAAGCTACCAATTCTATCCAGCTAATAAAATACTTTTTTGAAGTCTAGTAAGTATTATTTTATTACTTACCTGAATTGGAGCTCGTCCAGTAGAAGATCCCTATATCTTGACAGGCCAAATTCTAACTATTAGTTACTTCTCTTTTTATCTAATAAACCAACTTATATTTTTAATATGAGATTATCTACTATTTAATAATTAACTAATGAACTTGTATAAGTATATACTTTGAAAGTATAAAAAAGAAATAAAACTTTCTATTAGTTTTCTACTAAAAAAAATTAACTAAATAATAAAAACAATTACCTCTATTATACTTCCAACAATAAATATTAAATAATTTAAAGATACTGGTAAATAACTTTTTCAAGCCAAATACATTAATTTATCATACCGATAACGAGGTAAAGTTCCTCGTACTCATACTCAAAAAAATCTTATAATACCTAATTTAATAAACATATAAACAGAGTTAAAAATTCCCCCTAAAAATAACAACCTACAAAATATTCTCATAAATAAAATATTTGAATATTCAGCTAAAAAAATTATTGCAAACCCCCCTCTTCTATATTCTACATTAAACCCAGAAACCAACTCTGATTCCCCTTCAGCAAAATCAAAAGGTGTACGATTAGTTTCAGCTAAACTTGAAACAAATCATATCAAACAAATAGGAAAATTAATAAACAAAAATCACACATTCTCCTGAAACTTTATAAAATCTGCTATATCAAATCTCAATACAAAAAATATAAAACATAATAAAATCAAAACCAAACTTACCTCATAAGAAATAGTTTGAGCAACTGATCGCAACCTACCTAATATCGAATAATTAGAATTAGAAGATCACCCAGCCAATATAATAGTATAAACCCCTATACTCGAAATACATAAAAAAAATATTAATGAATAATCAAAATTTATATTAAAAGTTAAAAAAGGTATTCTATATCACAATAATAAGCCTAAAAATAAGTTAGCTACAGGAGATAAATAATATAAAATAAAATTAGATATAAATGGATATATTTGCTCCTTAGTAAATAATTTAATAGCATCTCTAAAAGGCTGTAAAATTCCCATAAACCCTACTTTATTAGGACCTTTACGAATCTGGATATAACCTAAAACCTTTCGTTCTATTAAAGTTAAAAAAGCTACTCTAATCAAAACACATACCAATATCACTAACAAAATAAATATACTCAAAATACTATCTTTCAATATCAATATTATTTGTAAGATTAACCCTACATTCTTAGATTCTAAATCTAATACACTATTCTGCCAAAATAACCTATTTACTATTACTCTTACATTAAATTATTAATTAATTATCAAGTCCTTTCGTACTAAGATAATTTATTTATTTAGAGATAGAAACCAACCTGGCTCACACCGGTTTAAACTCAGATCATGTAAAATTTTAAAGGTCGAACAGACCTAATTACTTCAGCTCCTACACCAAAAATTAATTTTAATCCAACATCGAGGTCGCAATCCTTTTTTTCGATAAGAACTCTCAAAAAAAATTACGCTGTTATCCCTAAGGTAATTTTATCTTATAATCTTTATATAAGGATCAATCATTCACTAATCTATGTACTAATTCTAAAAAAGTTCAATCAATTTTTTAATCACCCCAATAAAATACTTATTTATATAAAAATAATAAAATTCTAAAAACTTTTAAATAAATAAATATAAAACTCTATAGGGTCTTCTCGTCTTCTAAATTCATTTAAGCTTTTTTACTTAAAAATAAAATTCTAAAAAATTTAAACAGAGACAGCTATTTTCTCATCCAACCTTTCATTCCAGCTTTCAATTAAAAAACTATTGATTATGCTACCTTTGCACGGTCAAATTACCGCGGCCATTTAATATTTAAATCATTGGGCAGGCTAGACCTTAAATTATATTCAAAAAGCCATGTTTTTAATAAACAGGTGAAAAATTTATTTGCCAAATTCCTTTATTTAACCTTTATTTATAAATCTAATAATACACTAATCTATACTAATTTTATCATTATTTCTAATCATTAAAAATTAATAATTATATTTTAATAAAAAACTTAAAATTCATACAAATCTTATTTATTAATAAAATAGTTATAATACACTTAAAAAGATAAAAACTTCTAATCCTACTTATATACTAAAACTCTCATACAATTTTTAAAAATATATTTTAAAGCTCATCCCCTAAAACATCTCATTTTTTCAATAATATTTTAACAATATAAAATATTATTAAAAAAAACTAAATTAAATTTATTTCTTAAAAAACTAGATATATTCAAAAACGAGTAACATTTCATATCTATTATAATATTAATAATAATTATTCAACATTAAAAAACTATTACAATAGCTCTTTTAAATTCGAGAAAATTTTATAAAAAATTATTATTCAATAAACCCTGATACACAAGGTACAAAATATAAATTCTTCTTCTAACATTTTATATTATTTCTCTCACAATACTACTACTCTATAATTAATTAAATTCTTTCTTACCTATAATAAAAATTAACCTACTTATTCTAAATATCAATAACTACTTCAATAAAAATAAATAATAGTTACAAAATCAAATTATATTGAATTTACAATAAACTCTTTAATGTAACTAAAATGCTTTAATCAAGCTCTAATTTGACCTTTCTAGGCACACTTTCCAGTACGCCTACTTTGTTACGACTTATTTCACCTTAAAGCGAAAGCGACGGGCGATATGTACATATTTTAGAGCCTAAATCATCTTATATATTTTAATAAAATTACCCTCAAATCCACCTTCATATTACTTATTCAAATAATAATTCGTCTAAATACTTTTATTGTAACTCATTTCTTCTTATCTATAAACTACATCTTGACCTGATTTATTGTTTACTTAAACATCCTGAATATTTACTTTCTTCTAAAACATTCTATCTACGGCGATATATAAGCTATTTAAGATAAGTATATTAAATCGTGGAATATCAATCACAGAACAAGTTCCTCTGAATGGACTAAAATACCGCCAAATCTTTTTATTTTCAAGAACATAACTACTACTAATCCGGAAATACAATTTTACACTCAAAATAATAGGGTATCTAATCCTAGTCTATATATTGAATTTCTTAACCTCATAATCTAATTATAAATTCACTTAAAACTTACAAATTTCACCTAATAAATCCTCCCTTAAACTCAAAATAATTTATATTAATTATCTCCATCTATATTTTAATAACACTATTTGTTTAACCGCAACTGCTGGCACAAATTTTGTTAGTACTTTAAATATTAACTAAATCTTGATTACTCAAATTTTTAATCCTAATTACTGCGAACCAATTATTAAATAATTCTATCTAAAAACTATTATTAATCATACTAAAATTTACATGTAATTTACAATTATACTAAAATATTAAGCCAAAATAAAACTTTTAAATTAATTAAACTTAAATATTAACTAAATCAACCTTCATACCAATAAATTTCTACAAAAAAATTTAAATTAATAAATTAAATAACTATTTTTAAATAAATTTGATTGCAAAATTTAGTTAGCTGCGCTAACTATTCACTATAAATTTTATTAAAACATATAATAATTAGCCTTTAATCTCAATAAATATTAAATTTAAACCCTTTAAATCATAGATTAATTCCGCCAAACTAATCTTAAATCCTCTAAACCATAATAATCCCCTTAACTATTATTGATATATTAAATTTCAACTTTCAAGTCTAAATCCTCTCAATTAAGTATACATTACTTATAATCAACTTAAAAACTAATAAATTTGATTGCAAAATTCATACAAAAATATAATGTCAAGATTGATTTATAATTTATTTTAAAATATTAAATTTTTATTAAATATTAAATTTAAATNNATCATAGATTAATTCCGCCAAACTAATCTTAAATCCTCTAAACCATAATAATCCCTTAATTATTATTGATACATTAAATTTCAACTTTCAAATCTAAATCCTCTCAATTAAATATACATTACTCATAATCAACTTAAAAATATAAAATCAAGATTAATTTATAATTTATAAATAAAAAATTTCTATTTTATAAATTCTTTTAAAATATTAAATTTTTATTAAATATTAAATTTAAACCCTTTAAATCATAGATTAATTCCGCCAAACTAATCTTAAATCCTCTAAACCATAATAATCCCTTAATTATTATTGATATATTAAATTTCAACTTTCAAGTCTAAATCCTCTCAATTAAGTATACATTATTCACAATCAACTCAAAAATTAATAAATTTGATTGCAAAATTCATACAAAAATATAAATAAACAAAAAGTTTATTTTAAACTTCATCATATTATCAAATTAAATAATTAATTTTACACAAAATTAAAACAACCCATAAAAATAGAAATTTCTTAACATATATAAATTCTTTTAATAAAAAAAAAATTATACTAACAAACCTACCCCCATTTAGAATAAAAACCCAATTAAAAACAAAATTATTAAATTTAATCAATTATTTATTAATAAATTTGATTGCAAAATTTAGTTAGCTACGCTAACTATTCACTATAAATTTTATTAAAACATATAATAATTAACCTTTAATCTCAATAAATATTAAATTTAAACCCTTTAAATANNNNTCTCAATTAAATATACATTACTCATAATCAACTTAAAAACTAATAAAGTTGATTGCAAAATTCATACAAAAATATAATGTCAATTAATAAATTTGGTTGCAAAACTAATCTACCAATAAAACTTTCCATCCAAGACCAATAAAATAAAAAATAAATTTTTATTCTAATAAAATTTAATCTACCCCTAAATTCAAAATTTTAATATATAAATTTTACCATCAAAATCCAAAATCGCGCCCCCATTATAAATTACTCTTACTTATTAATCAATTAAAAATAAATTTGATTGCAAAATTCATACAAAAATATAAATTTTAGCTTAATTTTTAACAAGTCCTAAAATTAATAAATTTGATTGCAAAATTCATACAAAAATATAAATT